CGGTATGAACACGATACCAAGGCAAACCCATGGAAATACCCCTTTATCAAAGAAAAAAAGACACTACGTAACTTTATTGCATTGGAAAAGACTATACTATGACTATGTTATGAACCTCCCCTGTTCAGTGGATTATTTCCGAGCAAGGATTCATATTTGTTTGATTCTGTTAGTAATAATGGAAGAATTCCGTTCGTAGGAACAAAGAGAAGCAGATTTATTCTATACTCGATAAGTACCAATACGCAATGGGGAGGTTGATACCGTTTTCTATGAGTGAATACGTCTATACTTGTTCATCATTAGAAGGGCCTATTCGTAATAATTTTCCCTTATTTATTCTGTCTTTCTTTATTAATTTTTCGAATCTATGGATAAAATACGATAAAGGACAATATTAGAAAGACAATAAACCGATTAATATGTTTCCACATCAAAGTAATATCTAGTACTTCATTCTTTTTCTTTTATGCCCGTAGGCGTTCCAAAAGTACCATACCAAATTCGCGGAGACGAAGAAGCGTCTTGGGTTGACATATACAACCGACTTTATCGACAAGGATTCCTTTTTATAGTCCAAGAAATTGATTCCGAGATCTCAAATCAAATTGTAGGTCTTATGGTATTTCTCAGTTTGGAGGGTGTAATAAAAGATCTGTATTTCTTTATATGCTCTCCCGGCGGATCCATAGTACCCGGATTCGCTATTTATGATATGATGATATATTTGCCCCCAACAATGCATACACTGAGTCTGGGAGAAAGCGCTTCAATGGCATCTTTGATCTTGGCCGGAGGAACATTTACCCAACGTATAGCATTCCCTCACACTAGGATAATGATCCATCAACCTAGAGTTTCTCCTTTTCAAATACCAACGGGAGAAAGTCTCGTCGAAGCACTCGAATTCTATGAACTGCGTAATCTGGTCGCAAGGGTTTACGCAAAAAGAACCGGCCAACCCCTTTGGGTTGTAGAGAAAGACCTGGAAAGAGATGTTTTTATGACAGCACAAGAAGCCAAAGATTATGGAATTGTTGATCTTGTAGCGAGTAGCGAGAGCGAGTAGCGAGTTTGGATTTCATCAAAACCCGATTGTGCGCAAATCCGCGATTTGCGATTGTCTCTTCTTAACCAAGTTTAATAGAATATTAAATAAAAACAAGCCATTCATAATCATCTGGTTAGGATCGATCTAAACCAGCCCATTATGTATACGATTCAACATGCCAACTATTAAACAACTTATTAGAAATACAAGACAGCCAATCAGAAATGTCACAAAATCCCCCGCTCTTCGGGGATGCCCTCAGCGTCGAGGAACATGTACTAGGGTGTATGTGCGACTCGTTCAGATCATGAGCTGGGACAAAAGAAAGAAACCCATTTTTCCAGTATCAATGATCCATCCCGATGAATAGGATAGAATGTAAAAGTGAACTCCATTCACTATCTCAAAATAAGAAAATCTATCATATCGCCCTATTGTGTATGAAATTTATGGTTTCCATTGGTGCAAACCCAATCACCTCAATTTAAGATGAGAAGCAATTCTCCATTGGTAGAAAATGGTTATCCATTAAGCGGAGGAAATCTTAGTTAAAAAACAGAAAGATTATGCCCCTTGCAAGAACGGACTAACAGGGTCAGCTACCCAGCCAACCTTCATAATAAAATACCGTTACTGTATAGGTAGATCTCGTTGTGAAAGACCTATTACTGGCTAATTCATGGGTAGAGCCAAAGAATGGGAACTATACAAGTTCCCAATAAGATGGATTAAATAAAGGCTCCGGTGTATAGAGAAGACCTCACCGTTTAAGAAGTAACCATAGAAACGATGGAATCCACTATTTCTTTATCCATTTCTATTTCTTTTTTATTGACTCTATTTTTGATACCTAATAGAATACAACTTCCTATTTCGAAGTGAAATGCCTAGAAAAAAGAAAAAATTGTGGTCGGGAAGGTTAGAGTAGCCAAAGCCATTGGAATTTTGAGTTTATACATTGGAAAAATCTGTTTTGTTATTAATAGACTAGAAAAGGGACAAAGAATAACTGAAAGAGGGGAAATGGATTCGTTATTCGCCAAAGTTTCATTTATTCAATGACCAGAACTAAACGGGGATCTATAGCTCGGAGACGTAGAACAAAAGTGCGTTCCTTTGTATCAGGCTTTCAAAAGGCTCATTCAAGACTTACTCGAACAATGAGTCAACAGAAAATAAGAGCTTTGGATTCGGCACATCGGGATAGGGATAGGCAAAAGAGAAACTTTCGTCGTTTGTGGATTACTCGAATAAACGCAGTAATGCGCGAAAAGGGGGTATCCTATAGTTATAGTAGATTAATACACGATCTGTACAAGAGACAGTTGCTTCTTAATCGTAAAATACTTGCACAAATAGCTATATCAAATAGGAATTCCATTTCTATTATTTCCAACGAGATCGTAAAAGAAGTAGATTGGAAAGAATCCGCAGGAATAATTTAAATGG